TCAAATCCTTTTATCGATATGAGTGTTCTATATCAGATAAATTACCAACTATTCATTTTGAAAACATTTCAGTACTAATGTAGTCGTAGAAAGAGTACCATGTTTTGCCTGGACTTCAAACAGTTTAGCTTTAACCATGTTAATGGTCTCACATTATTGGTTGATAGAGAATCAAAGTTGATTTACCAATAAGTCACGAAATGCTATGGTTCTTACATATGATTTTTAAATTTATTCAGAAGTAATTCGTCGAGATCGTGCACCTTTTTTCCTATTTATCCTAAATATACTATAACTATAAATAACTATAAATAAAGTAAAGTGCAGCCGGATGGATCCAACCTATTCTTGAAATACACAACCCGCACACACTCCCTTTCCAAAAAAAATCAATACACCAATCACTACACTTAGATTTATTGGATTTGTTGCTAAAATATCGGTATTAAACCCGAAACCCCCGGCGGATGGCCAATGGCGTGAGAAAACGAAAGAATCGGTTACATTTTTCATATGCTTTCCTCTTATAGATAGGACTGACAAAGAACAAAGTTCTTTTTCTATTACTTCGCTCGCCCCTTTCTTTTTTGATCAATTTATTTATTTTTAATTGAATTTCCCCCCCTTTAATGGGAATAGATTAAATCTAGTAATTTCATTTAGGTTAGGTCTTAGGTCTCATTTCAATTGTGAAATATATCATTTGTGGAAACGTTTCCTAAAAGGAAAAAGGTTTCCATTGTACTAAGCTAAGGACGGGAAGGAAGAAAGCGAGTGATCTGGTAATTCCTCATCCTCAAAGCAGTCCTTCCTGTAGTCTCAACAAATAAGTAATTATAGGAGTAAAGTGTTGATATAATTCGAAGAAGCAAACGACAATTTAATTTCAAGTTAATAAAGAAAAAAAGTAAAATAAGTATGTAATCTAAGGTACTTTTTTACATTTCTAGGATTAAACAAAAGGATTCGCAAATAAAAGTGCTAATGCCACAACCAGTCCGTAAATTGTTAAAGCTTCCATAAAAGCTAGACTAAGCAATAAAGTACCTCGTATTTTACCCTCTGCTTCTGGTTGTCTCGCAATACCCTCTACAGCTTGGCCTGCAGCAGTACCTTGACCAACTCCGGGTCCAATAGAAGCAAGTCCTACAGCCAATCCAGCAGCAATAACGGAAGCGGCAGAAATCAGTGGATTCATGGTAAGTTCCTCGCACAAAAAAAAATAAATGGTTAATGATACAATCAACCAATGAATTATTACTTAATTTTATCATTAAGTTTGATCATTAAGATCTATTGGGTCGGAGTAACTAAAAACTAATGATAATATTACTGAATCGTCAGAACTACTTCGATATCTCGTTTTTTGTTTCTACCCATGATGAAGTTTTTGTAAATCCATATACATATGGCTCTAGTTATTGCATTTCTTTCTTTCCAACCATTCTTTCATTCCATCCTTCGTTTTTTACTCTTCTATATCCTTGAGTTCATCTGTTTTTTCATCCAATCCACAATCACAAATGAAACAGAAGAAAGGACTTGACTTATCTTGTAATCCATCTAATCTAAATGCAGTAAACTGCAATCAAATCAATATATGCAATCATCAATATATGCAATGGATATCAATATGATCGATATCAACGATATCAATATATCAATATAACGATATCAATATGTATATCAATACATATATATATATATTTTTTTATTTATTTTGCTATATATATTGCTATCTATATATATTGCTATATATATATATATTACATATATATAGCATATAGTTAGATATATATATAGTTAGTTAGTATATAGGTAAGGCATAAGGACTTCTATTTATATATAGATAGGACTATATAACTAGTGAATATCTAATATTACATATACATATTACATTTCTTTCTTCCATAACGTAAACTGGCCACATTTTATATTGAATCGGATTATAGAATCATTCCTCGAAACCCACACAAAAAGTGGCTGGACTTATAGACATTACATACATCTAGTGTGACCTCCCCAACCCATCCTTTTTTTTTTTACAATTCCGTAATATCGTTCATCTTCTCTCCTACGACTCTAGGTCATATATTCATACGTATTTATATCTATTATGTTCTCCAACCAAGCAGATTATCTTGAACCATGCATGAATTGGGATAAGCTAAAAAAAAAAAAGACTATTTCGAAAACTAGTCAATGATGACCCTCCATGGATTCACCTATATAAGCCGCGGCTAACGTTGCAAAAATAAGAGCTTGAATACCACTTGTAAATAATCCAAGAAACATGACAGGTATAGGAACTACTGAAGGGACTAAAGAAACAAGAACAACAACTACTAATTCATCAGCCAATATATTCCCGAAAAGTCGAAAACTAAGAGATAAGGGTTTTGTGAAATCTTCTAGGATGTTAATTGGTAAAAGTATTGGAGTTGGTTTGATGTATTTCTCGAAATAACCCAACCCTTTTTTGGTAAGACCTGCATAAAAATATGCCACTGACGTGGGTAAAGCTAAAGCAACAGTAGTATTTATATCATTCGTGGGCGCAGCTAACTCCCCATGAGGTAACTGTATGATTTTCCAAGGTAAAAGGGCACCTGACCAATTAGAAACAAAAATAAATAGGAACATAGTTCCAATAAAAGGAACCCAAGGTCCATATTCTTCTCCAATCTGGGTTTTGCTCAAGTCTCGAATAAATTCAAGGACATATTCAAAGAAATTCTGACCGTCGGTCGGAATGGTTTGTGGATTCCGAACAGCTATGATGGCTGAACCTAACAAGATAGCAATTACGACCCAAGAAGTGATAAGTACTTGGGCATGGATTTGTAAACCTCCTATTTGCCAATAGAAATGTTGGCCTACTTCTACACCCGATATATCGTATAACCCCTTGAGTGTTTTAATGTAACATGGTATAACATTCATATTGTCCTCTGATAGAAATTGAACTTCAAAAAAGGAATTAGTTTGATTCAACCATTTCTTTCTCAACTCACCAACTTGAATCATTAATCATATATTTAGGATACCAAGAAATCACATAACATCATAATATATATCAATATCCCCAGTTCTTTTTTTTATCTATTTTTAAAAATTCAAAAAAAAGTAACCGATCCAATAAATCTATGGAGTTGCCCAATAATTAACATTAACTAATTTTATTATTCTTAATCTTAATCATAATCAACGATTTCTTATATAGCTAGAACGACCTTCACAAATTGCGGATACTAATTTGTTAAGAATCAATCGAATTGAAGCTATAGCGTCATCGTTGGCTGGAATCGAAATATCTGCAAGATCTGGGTCACAATTTGTATCGATTAAACAAATCGTTGGAATCCCCAAAATGGCACATTCTCGAAGAGCCGTATATTCTTCTTGCTGATCAACGATGATCACAATATCAGGCAATCCCGTCATATATTTGATCCCACCGAGATATGTTTGCAAGGTAGATAATTTTCTCTTCAACATTGCTGCATCTCTTTTGGGGAGACGGTTGAGTTTCCCCATCTTTTCTTCTGCTCTTAAGTCCCTGAACTTATAAAGTCTCGTTTCCGTAGTGGACCAATTCGTTAACATACCACCGAGCCATTTTTGATTAATAAAATGAGACCGAGCCCTTATTGCAGCTGATGCTACTGAATCCGATGCTTTATTTTTGGTACCGACGATTAAGAAGTTTTTTCCCCTACTTGCTGCATCAAAAACTAAATCACAGGCTTCTGATAAAAAACGAGCAGTTCTAGCGAGATTTGTAATATGAATACCTTTACGCTTTGCAGAAATGTAAGGGGCCATTCTAGGATTCCATTTCTTAGTACCATGACCAAAATGAACTCCTGCTTCCATCATCTCTTCCAAATTGATGTTCCAATATCTTCTTGTCATTTTTTCCCACACTTCCTTTTTGTTTTTTCTTTTTCGTATTATTAACAAAGAGACGAGGTACCTTGAAATAAATAATTGTTCCGATGGAACCTTCTACCGGGGATTGACCATTGATACACGGCACAAACCATAATTTTTTTTAATTACTTATTTTATTTATTACCAAATCAATAATCAGACCAGTATAGTTAAAAGATAATTAAAGTGAAAATGAATCCGCTCTTAGGAATCATTAAATCGCATAAATGATTGTTCTGATGTCTCATGTAAATTTGTCTCATGGAAATTGTTTGTCGCGTAAGAACAAAATAATTCTCTATGGTGTAACAAAATATCTCTCATTTCCAACTCGAATAGATTTTTTCTTTTGATTTCCAAATAAATGTTTTTGTCTTGCCTTGAACGGTGCACAAATTTTTGGAATCCGGTACCAACAGGTATAATCCCCCCCAGAACAACGTTCTCTTTCAGGCCTTTCAACCAATCAATACGACCTCGTAGAGCAGCTTTTGCTAAAACTCGAGCGGTTTCTTGAAAACTTGCTTCGGATATGAAACTTTGAGTATTCAGAGACGCTCTTGTTATTCCCAATGAGATTGCCCGATAACAGATTGATTCGTCCAAAGCGCGCCCTGCTCGTTCCGCTCGCAACAATCCGATTAATTCTCCAGGCGAAAAAACATTAGACATTCCATCTTCTGAAACCAACACTTTTGATGTTACTTGACGTACAATAATCTCTATATGTCTATTATGGATCTGTACCCCCTGGGATCGATAAACCTTTTGGATCTTATTAACCAAAGAGATACGACTTTGGGCTATGGTTAGCTCAGCTCCAATCAAAAACCCCCAGGGGATCCCAAGAATTCTTGGTATACACTCGTTCCAACCTTCAACTCTCCTTTCGAGGTTCATCGATATTGAATCAATCGAACGCACTTCTAAGATTTGTTCTACTTTTGGAAGACCTTGCGTTATGTCACCAGATCTCGATTTTTCATATATAAATGTAACTAATGTATCTCCTTCGTAAAGGATTTTCCCATAATGACCATGAACAGTTGCCCCAGGAGTAGCCAAAT